AGCATGGATATTTTGTACCCATTGAGCAAAGATGGGTTGTAATTGTATGGCGGTATCCGAAAACATATCTTGGGGACGGCCTAAAGCACTCATGGTATCATTATGAATGTACAAACCAAAACTGTGAAAACCTAGAAATATACATACCCAGTTAAGGTGGGATATGATTGCATCGCGGTGTCTAAGAACGCGATCTAATAGATCGTTGTATCGAGTAGTTGGATCATAGTCTCTTACCATAAAAATGGCTGCATGTGCAGCAGCACCAACTATTAGAAATCCGCCAATCCACATGTGGTGTGTGAACAAGGAAAGTTGTGTACCATAGTCAGTAGCTAGGTATGGATAGGGGGGCATAGAGTACATATGATGAGCTACAACAATAGTTGTAGAGCCTAGCATAGCTAGGTTAAGAGATAATTGAGCATGCCATGACGTTGTTAGAATTTCATAGAGACCCTTATGCCCTTGTCCTGTAAATGGGCCCTTATGAGCCTCCAAAATATCTTTAAGTCCATGACCAATACCCCAGTTGGTCCTATACATATGACCAGCGATCAGGAAAAGAATAGCAATAGCTAAATGATGGTGCGCAATATCGCTCAACCATAGACCACCGGTTATTGGATCTAGTCCGCCGCGAAAACTAAGAAATTCTGCGTATTTGGACCAATTCAAGGTGAAAAAAGGGGTTGCTCCTTCGGCAAAACTGGGATAAAGTTGAGCCAAAAGGTCGCGATTCAAGATAAATTCATGAGGAAGTGGTATCTCTTTAGGATCAACCCCAGCGTCGAGAAATTGGTTAATCGGTAAAGATACATGGATTTGGTGTCCAGCCCAAGAAAGAGACCCAAGTCCTAATAACCCCGCTAAGTGATGATTCAACATGGATTCTACATCTTGGAACCAGGCCAATTTGGGGGCGGCTTTGTGATAATGGAACCAACCAGCAAAAAGCATTAACGATGCAAAAATCAATGCACCGATCGCGGTACAATAGAGTTGTAATTCACTAGTTATTCCAGATGCTCGCCAAATCTGAAAAAACCCAGAGGTTATTTGGATTCCTCGGAAACCCCCGCCTACATCACCATTCAAAATTTCTTGCCCTACTATTGGCCAAACTACCTGAGCACTGGGTCCAATGTGAGTAGGATCGCTTAGCCATGCTTCATAATTGGAAAAACGGGCACCGTGGAAATACATGCCACTCAACCAAAGAAAGATAATGGAGAGTTGACCAAAATGAGCACTAAAGACTTTTCGCGAGATCTCTTCTAAATCACCGGTATGACTATCGAAATCGTGAGCATCAGCATGTAGGTTCCAGATCCAAGTGGTAGTATCAGGGCCCTTAGCTATTGTTCTTGAGAAATGCCCGGGTCTGGCCCATTCCTCAAAAGATGTTTTTACAGGATCCCTATCCACAATAATTTTAACTTCTGGTTCCGGCGAACGAATAATCATTAAGTCCTCCTCTTTCCGGACAAGACATACAAAGAGACCCGCCAACTGTCTTTTTAGTGAATCTTTGAAAGATAGATATTATGATTAGTCCTTTTTTTACTATCTACCGTCCTTCTATTTTTTTTTAGTTATTCACTGGAGCAATTATATATTGAAGTCAATCCGAGGCAAGTGTTCGGATCTATTATGACATAAGGATTAGGTGCCTAACGGACATTGATTATCCTAGAAAATTTTTTCCCAACGTAACAAAAAAATCTATTTTTTACGTTTTAATATTTTTTACATTTTAATTTAAGAAGCTAGTGTATTTTTTGAGGGTATAAGCCCCTATCTAGATCTATTTTCCTTGAGTGAGCATAATATAGATTTTTTTATTCGATTCCAAATTCCAAGATAATTCATTAGAATTATTAATAAGACCGTTCTGGTATATTAGGGCAGAATATTTATATTGCCCCTTTTATTTGCTTTATTACTTCTGTTCTAGAGCCTATCCCTATTGTTTATCCTTATGAAATATGATATAAAATCGAAGGTAGAAGAAAGGGATATAATAAAATTCTTGATTCGATCTTCCTACCTAAATTATTTGATTAATGGATCAATAACCAAACCACCCATTTTATGAAAATGGAGAGTGGTCTTATTCAAATTCAAAGCGCTTCGTAATCTTCAACCAGTTCTGTGCTTCAATATAATTTCCCGGAGTAAGCGCTATAGCTTGTTTCCAATACTCAGCAGCTTGATCAAACCAAGCTTCCGCAATTTCCGAATCACCCTGTAGAATGGCCTGTTCTCCTCGGTCGGAATAGGCAGTTCCTTCCCCTAGAACCGTACTTGAGAGTTTCCTACCTCATACGGCTCAGAAATTGCTATCTTAATTTCCCTTATCTTAACTGAATTCGATTTCTCAAAAATCGATCCAATTTCTTCTTGGGTTAAGCAGAAGAAGTTAATTACCTAAGTTTCAAACCCTAATTTTGATCAAAAATCAGTTTGATCTTTTCTCCCACCTTCAGAAGAATGAAGCCTAGATAGACCTATATCCTTCGTTCTAATTTTCTGAAAGGTAACTATCTCGGTTTCGTTTCATATATGAAATTTCTATAGAATCCTTGAAAAAGACTTTTTTCCCATACCCATAAGAAAGAAAAAAGAACTTACTATCTTTGGGATCTGATACTACACCGCTACTTAACCCCTTAGTGGATCGGCTCTATTACATAAGCAGATTCCTAAATTTTGCCCCATATCATGGTATAATTAAGCAGTTTTTTTTTAGTTGTATCGACGCAGTCGCTCACTAATTGATCTTTACGATGCTTTCTCTATCAATTTGAGACTTTATCCATAGAGTAGTAGTATAGGCTCTACTTTCTTCCTATTTTTATTCTCGTGAAGTGTCCTTCCTACAGCTGATAGGGTAAAATCGTTGTTTTGACGATCCCTATGTAGAAAGCCCTTTTTTTAGTAAAGACTAAAAAATTGCACCCTTTCTTTTTTTTTTCTATAGTGGAGATAGTCGCACGTAATGACAGATCACGGCCATATTATTAAAAGCTTGCGGTAGGAAGGGGTTTCGTTCTAGCGCCCGGAAATAATATTCCAAAGCTTTTGTATGTTCTCCATTGCTTGTGTGTATAAGGCCTATGTTATATAGTATATAACTTCGATCATAGGGATCAATTTCTAGTCGCGTAGCTTCATAATAATTCTGCAAAGCTTCTGCATAATTTCCTTCGGATTGAGCCAACATCCGTTACGGTCGTTCATTCTATTCAAAAAATCTCCGTTCCAAAACCGTACATGAGGTTTTCATCTCATACGGCTCCTCCCTTCTGTACATAGTACTAAGCGAAAAATCTATAGAATGAAAATAGAATTAGTCCCATCTCATTATAGACCGAAAGGGGCTGGTATTTTTCCAAGAAATCTCTAGCCAACCTTCCCCCAAGAGGTTTTTCTTAACACCAAAAAATTTTATTAATGCTAGAGGAAAACGATAGCTCCAAGAATTTCTTTGTTCTCAACGCCTCCTATTTAGAGGAATTAGCCACTTCAACGACCTTTGATGGTTATAAGGGTATCCAAAGTACAAACCTGATGGTTGTTTGTTATCCCAACCATTCTTCCCAACCCTGATACCGATCAGGAAAGGGCTAATTTCTAACAAAGTTTTCTCTTGTTGATTCCTATTTCGAGGTGTAGTGCTTTTCTCCCCTATGCTGCCTATTGGTACTAGTAGAGTAGGATTGGCCTATAATACAGAGCCTATCCTGTAGGTGTAACCTTTCGCTCAATACTCAAATCTATAATTGAAGCATCTGAGGCCACATCAATCGAGGATACACGACAGAAGGGATTGTTAGTTCACTTCACCTTCCCCAAGCGCGGGTTTCCTTTACTAATTTTGCTTTCTCTATGCGAACCCCCTCTTTCTCGTAAGACCGAGATGTAGGTAGGGCTAAAAAAAAAAGAGTCAAATCGCACCATCTCTATAATAAGTAAATGCCCTTTTTTCCCCTGAGGTTGTCGGAATTATTTGCAATAAAATATTGGCTACAATAGAGGAGGTCTTATCAATGAAATTTCCATTTATACGGGATCTAGGCATAATTCCCAACCCATTCTATATAGAATTCTTTTCATTCTATCACAAAATAACATAAAAACAAAACATTTGATTCTTATAAATCCATCTATATGCTCTAAATGGATAAGAGAGGACGGATTTTCCGCTCAGCTCAAATTGTCTCCTTTTCCTTCTGTTTGGACAAGAGGAGATATGAAATATTTGACTAAGATTGGATTTTATTCCACTTTCCTATTTCTCAACAACAACCTTTCTCATCAGCTATTTCGCATTTTCAAAGTAATTAATTGCCCGATACCCTTTTTATTTAGATTGTATGGCGTAAGGTACCTTACGTAAATAGAATTCTAGGGTTCCCCCCTTTTTTTATGGAATAAGAAGAATTTGTCTATTCTCTTTTTATTTTGGTTTTCCCTAAAGAAAACCCTTTTGAGGGATCGGAATTCCTAGTAAAAAAATCCTGGATCCTTCCACTTAGACGAAAGGGTATTTTTCCATTCCAATAGACCTTGGAATCCCCGTTGTGGCTGTACCTGTACTGCAGGAATAGGAAAACTCGCTATTCACTCAGTTTATTTTCCATAATAAGATTATGTAGGAGAGATGGCCGAGCGGTTCAAGGCGTAGCATTGGAACTGCTATGTAGACTTTTGTTTACCGAGGGTTCGAATCCCTCTCTTTCCGTTTCTCTTAATTCATCAACGTTACTGATCACAATGTATCAAATCAAAAAACAATTTATTCCAGCAATAATACGTTTATTTCATAGAAATTCTCTATAGCAAATTACTGTGGTATGTAAAATACACATAGAGGAAATAACAAAAAAAAAAAAGGATCCTAGGGTTAATCTATTTTTGCTAGGTGAATGGGAAAATACGAATTAAGAGCCTTAGGTCGATTTAGTTCGGGGAAAGGGGAAGGGGGAAAAAAATTCTATGAACCTTCCCTTTTTTTGTTAAGTTCACGTCTGACGAGAGTAATATTCTACAACTAACAACTCATTTATTTTGAGACCGACCCACTTCCTATCTAGGATTTTTTTTACTAGTCCTTTATATTGCAATGTGTCAACCGTCAAATGCTTTGGCAATTTGCCCGGATCGGATGAACCAATAGAATTTTGAACCAGACGTTTTGATCTTTGGTTATCCTTCGTAGTAATAATATCTTGGGGTTTGCAACGAAAACTTGGTATATCAACTATACGACCATTAACTAAAATATGTCTATGGTTAACTAATTGCCGGGCCCCAGGAATGGTTGAAGCCATACCCAATCGAAAAAGGATATTATCCAAACGCATTTCAAGTAATTGTAGTAAAACCTGACCTGTTGACCTTTTTGCTTTTCCAGCGATATGTACATATCTAAGTAATTGTCGTTCTGTCAGACCATAATGAAAACGCAATTTCTGTTTTTCTTGAAGACGAATACGATATTGCTCTTTTTTCCCAGAATGGAATTTCTTTTTCAGATTATTTCCGGATTTAGGTGTTTTTCTAGTGAGTCCTGGTAAAGCTCCCAGACGGCGTATTTTTTTTAAACGAGGTCCGCGATAACGGGACATGAAGACTCCTTTTTTATTTTATTGAAATTTCATTTTACACAATAAATTTCATTATATTTACATTACAGAATACATCGAAATTAAAACTGAATTAAACTAAAGGATAAACAGAGTAAAATCTACAAAAGTACCACTAAAAATGGAATTTCATCAACATCTGGTTTTTTTGTATATATATTATTTATTTTAATGTTTTGTATCTAGCAAAAAGGTAAGGTAGAACGACATAATAGATCCTGGATTCTCCATTTAATTCAGAGAAAAAAGAGAGATTCTTGTTCATGGAACATCGATAGAAAAAAAAGCCGACTATCGGATTTGAACCGATGACCCTCGCATTACAAATGCGATGCTCTAACCTCTGAGCTAAGTGGGCTTACATAACAGAAATAGTGTAACAAATAGAAATATATATAGGAAATCCCTAAAATGTCAGATCTTTATTATTAATCTTAGTTATTAACTAGTTCGAAATTTTAAATTCTACTTAGATAGAAGAAAAAATACTAGAATTTTATAAAGATAAAGTTAACTTGATATGCTTAACTAAATGATATTCTTAAATAGGATTATAGAATTTATTGAACTTTTTTTTATTTCTCTAATTCGCAATCTATATTTCTAATAGAATCTATTCCAATTTCTATATTGAATTTGATTTCAGATATTTTCAATTTGATATGGCTCGGAGGAATAATCTAATACATAGAAAAGAATAATATATATATGAATAATATAATAAAGAGAAAATGCCAAGAGATTGGTATTTTCATTCGATCATTATATAAATTTTTTGAGATAAGATATTTTGTTTTTTTTATTTGTTAATAATTTAAGGATTACTATTTCACTAAGGAGAAGATAGAATCATAGCAAATGAAATCTCTAATTCTGATTAGAAAAAAAGGGAGGAATATCAAGCGTTATAGTATGATTTAGAATACTCTAAAAAAGGAAGGGGGCAGGTGGAGGAGAGAAAAACTTTTGGATATATTGATTCCGATTGAATTGCAAATATATCAACGATAGAATCAAATTTAATTCTGAATTGCAATAAGCGGGGTCTAGACGAGCTGCTAGACTACGTCGAATAATGAATTTAATGATTCAAAAAAAACTAAGAGATGGATGAAATTACACAAGGAATCCTGGTTTCAAAGAAAAGGAAAATGGGGATATGGCGAAATCGGTAGACGCTACGGACTTGATTGTATTGAGCCTTGGTATGGAAACCTGCTAAGTGATAACTTCCAAATTCAGAGAAACCCTGGAATTAAAAATGGGCAATCCTGAGCCAAATCTCTTTTTTGAAAAAACAAGTGGTTCTCAAACTAGAACCCAAAGGAAAAGGATAGGTGCAGAGACTCAATGGAAGCTGTTCTAACGAATGGAGGTAATTACGTTGTGTTGGTGGTGGAACTCCCTCTAAATTAGAGAAAGAAGGGCTTTATACATCTAATACACACGTATAGATACTGACATAGCAAACGATTAATCACAGAACTCATATCATAATATAGGTTCTTTATTTATTTTTTAGAATGAAATTAGGAATGATTATGAGATCAAAAATTCTGAATTTTTTATTTTTTATTGTGAATTCAATCGAATATTGAGTAATCAAATCCTTCAATTCATTGTTTTCGAGATCTTTTAAAAAGTGGATTAATCGGACGAGGATAAAGAGAGAGTCCCATTCTACATGTCAATACTGACAACAATGAAATTTCTAGTAAAAGGAAAATCCGTCGACTTTATAAGTCGTGAGGGTTCAAGTCCCTCTATCCCCAAACCCTCTTTTATTCCCTGCAATGGGTTTAAGATTCATTAGCTTTCTCATTCTACTCTTTCACAAAGGAGTACGAAG